ATCCACGGGTTTATTAGCTAAATGGCAATTGGCACATACAATACGGCCGGTCGCTTCGCGTGGATTTTCATAACCCTGCTGTGCAAAAATGGGATAGGCATTTGAAACGGGTGCCCCAGTTATTATATATATCATGAGCGATACGGAAATGGATCGAGTAATCTCTTCCTTTATCCAAGAAAAAAGGGTATTTATAGTTTGCATGGTCCAATCATTGGTATCGAAAATTTATACAATAAAATTAGGTGGGTTCTTAGTCTAGTATAGTTCCCTATCTATGATTCTGCTATGTACTAAAAGAATTTTATTGTAATGGAATAGAATATAGGAGGAATCGAATCCCTTGTATGAGTAAAAAGAATAAGTACAGTTTTGAATGTTTTGCTTATGTACAAAGTAACAACCAACCATTCTAATTGGATCAGTGAATCATTTTTCAGTCATTCATTGAATGATAAATCACTACAAGTGAGGGAGATACACGATTTAAATAACGGAAAATCAAATATTTTAAAATTGTATCTAGAATGACCGGAAAGGTAGAAACAAGACCGGATATAATTTGATCATTATGAGCAAATCCAAAATCTTTGTAGACAGATCCAATCATTAGTTCCCAACCGTGGGGCGAATGGAATCCTATACATAAATCAGTTACTAAAAGAATGGAAAAGGCTTTGATTGTGTCGCTTAAGTTATATAGAAATTCTTGAACCCAATAGTTAAGAATAACAAGTTCTTCATTACCTAGCATAGAATAACCACTTAGAATAACGAAACAGATCATATTTGTCGAGAAGTGCAAAATCGTATGGATACAATCTTCATTGTGCATCTTGATCAATTGGATCGTTTCGTTGTAGATTCCGATACGAAGCTTTTCTAGATGTGTTCCCGGGTATTCCTTTATCATTTCGTCCAAGAGTAAGAGTTCCTCTAATTCTATGAATTTTTTTAGAATACTCTTTTCTTGAATATCATTCAAAAAAATTTCGGATTGCCTAGTATCCCACCAATTAGTAACCCAAGATTCCAGACTTTTAGTAAATGAGAGAGAGATCCACCAGGGCAAAAATACTATAGATGCAAGATATAGAAGGGGAATGAATGCTTTCTTTTTTGCCATTTTTCCGTCTTTGAATTTTTAATGAACTCACCCCATTCGTTGACGCTATACGATACTAACTAATATTCCTATCAAGGATCAGTTCTATTACAAGTTATCGAGCCCACGAATCTATTCCCCGCTTTTTTTGTGTATGATTCAGCGGTTAGTACTTGAATTTATAAATAATACAGAAATGGAATAAAAAAGAATCCACTTCGAATAAAGAGATTGTTTCCAAATCTATCACTTGCTAAAATTCGAAGAGAGTGACCCCTTTCAATAAAGAAATGCATGAAAGAGCCCCTTCAAGTAACAAATATTATTCAGATTTTGAAACGAAAGAACTCTCTTTCTATCAAAATATCCAATTTTTTGAAAAAAAAAAACGACGCATAGTCCGGGAATAATTGAGAGAATTTTCTGAAGAATATTGTGATTCTGATAAAAAAAATGACTACCAAAACAAGACAAAAAAGCTATCGTTATAAGCATCCCAATCGTTTGGTAATTAAGAAGTACAAAAAGGGATAAAAAGAAAAATTGATTGACAAAACAAAAAAAAAGAGAATCTACAAGATATAATCTCTCTATTGAAAAGAAAAAAAGCATTCATTCTTTTCATTTCAGTTTCAATTCATTTTTTAAAATACTTCAATTGGTACACGCAAGAAATAAGCCAATTCAGCAGCTTTTTGCTCAAGTTCTCGTGGAGTCAAATTCTCATCAGTACGAGTCAAAGGAATAGCGCCATGGCCTCTGATTTCCATATAAAGGACACGACGAGCATAAATACCCTCTTTCACTTCTATTCTGATGGACTGGACATCTTTCATAAAGAATTGGAGGAAGATGCGACGATTTTTTCCAGGAAATCCCCAACGAAAAATACACACTATTCCTTCTTTTCTATCGAACCGATCATAACCACTACCTACATTCCACGAAATTGTGCACCACAAATAAGAGCTAATAAAGAGACCCGCAATTCCGTAGAAAGACATCACGATCCCCTGTGGAAAAAAAATGATTTGCGTAGGCGGAAATAAAGATATCAAATTTCTACCAAGATAACTGGAAATTCCAACTAATAAAAACCCTAATGAACCTAAAAAAAGGATAAAGGCCCAGCAGAAATTACTTGTTTTTCGAGACCCCGCTATAAGTTCTATCCATATATGTTCTGATCGCCAATTCATACTAGATCTAGTTGCATTTTATTGAAATTGAGAGAATAACCCAAATTAATTTGACTTTTTGTGTGTTTCCGAAATAACTCTCATCAACTAGCACTATTCTGATGTGAACTTTTATTTTAGGAGTAATTCATCGAATTGGTTAGATATAAAATAATAATATCCATTTCGCATGATTTCCTATAGATATCCACATACATATAGATATATTCACTTTACATTTAAGGCATTCGCCCCGATCCCGATTTGATTTCGTTGCAAATAGCTATAATTTATTTACTCATATATCATGTTTACACACGAATAACAATAATAGTTTCTTTATGTTCGGGGGAAACCACATCACATATTTTATTCTAAGAAATAGATATCTGTGTTATGGTCTAAGTCTAAATCTTGAAAAAAAAAAACAAAATAGATGAGATTTAGCCCCATCATATCGATATCTAAAAAATCTTGTTTTTTTGAATATGAAGAGATAAAGAAGCCATCGCAATTGCCGGCAATATTAGGCCCACGAAAGGCACAAAAAAAGAGGGTAAATTTGTCATAAAATGGATACCTGGATTTACTATTTTTACCTGTTATTGTTATATTGTTATTTATATTGTTATAAAGGTATCTTATAATCATTATTTATAATTCATATAGAATTATACTAAGCATATCTAAGTGAGTATATGTGATATAATAAAAAATATATAAATATAATAAAATAAGTGCAAGGAATGTCGAACTAAATAAATATAATTTTTCATCTTTCTACATGAAATATATATATATATGATAATCGCCTTTTTTATTATCTTGTTTTTGTCTTATAATTTGAATTTCATAAAATGGAATAAAATAAAGAAAGAGTTTCTTACAACTTCCTGAAAAATTTGTTACAATCCGATCCGGGAATAGGGAGTCTTAGTAAAACTGGGGATTCTAAAAAAATATCGAAAGATGCAAGATTCTGTACTTTTCACTTTTAAATTTTCTATATTTTAATTATATACACATAAGAAGAGAACGCGAAATTCGCTTTATTCTCCTTGCCTAATTTTAATTTAGCGGAAGAAGGAATGCATTCTTTTTTTTTTGATAGAGGTTTTTACTGATTAGTAATCGGGAATGTCGGTAAAAAAAAAATGATCCGCATAATTATTTTTACAATTAAATCTTATGTCATCAAATGCTACCAAGCCAAAATCCGTAGAATGGATTTTGGCTTTGATTTCTATAAACTAAATAACTACTCGTTTTATAAAAAAAAAATAATAATTTATATTTTGATTAATTAATATATTTTTTTTATTAAGGATCCGCTTGATTGAATTTTGATTCAGAGAAAAGAAAGCGTGGAGCTGAAATAACTCACTCAGAACGTCTTTTAAAAGATTACGTGGTACGATTAGGTCGAATTGGCCCTTATGGAATAAATATTCAGCCGTTTGTGAGCCCTCAGGTACTGTCGTATTCAATGTTTGTTCAATTACTCTTTTACCCGCAAATGCAATGTAGGCATTGGGTTCGGCAATAATGATATCGCCCAACATACCAAAACTGGCTGTCACCCCACCAGTAGTAGGAGATGTAAGGATTGATACATAGAATAACTTTTTCTTTGATTGATAATCATATAAAGCGGAAGCTATTTTAGCCATTTGCATCAAGCTCAAACTTCCTTCTTGCATGCGTGCTCCTCCGGAAGCACACACTAGAATAAGAGGCAAAAACTGATTGGTAGCATATTCGATCAAACGAGTGATCTTCTCGCCAACTACGGAACCCATACTACCCCCCATAAACTGAAAATCCATAACCCCAATTGCTATGGGAATACCGTTTAGTTGACCTATGCCTGTTTGAACAGCCTCAGTTAATCCTGTTTTTCTTTGATAAGAATCAATACGCTCTTTGTAAGATTCCTCTTCCAACGGAAATTCAATGGTATCCACAGAGACCATATCTTCATCCATAGGAACCCAAGTACCCGGATCAATCAAAAGTTCTATTCTATCTGAACTACTCATTTTCAAATGATGTCCACAGTGTTCGCAAATATTCATTTTTGATTTCAAAAATTTCTTATAATTTAATCCATAACAATTTTCGCATTGAACCCATAAATGCCTATATTTTTGAGTAAAATCTAGATCATTAGAATTTTCCGTTTCTGTTATAGTTAACTCACTACCAGCCGGACTCGTTTTTATACTTGAACTCTGGGTTTCACTACTATTTCTGCTTTCATCAAAAATGTAACTAGAAATGTAATTGTCATTGTAATTGACAATACCACTTAAAATGTAACTATCAATACAAATTTGAGAACGAAAATAGCTGTCAATACAGCTAGTAATGTGTTTATTCCAACTATATTTAGTATCATATATGTAAGGATCATAGTGGGGATCATCACTATTAGATACACTATTTAGATAACAAAAATTCCGAGAATTAGAAAAAGAGCTTTCTAGTTCACTTAGAAAAGAATGAGCATTGTCAATCTCAAAAATTTGATTTTCAATATCAAAACATATGAAATAACTGTCCCTATTATTATCCCTAACTAAAAAAGTATCATCAGGTACGAAATTATGAATGTCTCTAACGCCGACTAAATGATCAACATTACTGTAACTAGAATTGTCACTATCACTCCCACTAAGAGTGTTTTTATCTATATCATTTCTAATCGGGTCTTCACT